GATACCTCATTTAAATTGAAGGGATAGGGAATATAGGTACTTTTCTTTCCTCTTTTTATTCAAAATGTATCATTGAAAATTCAAATAAATATGGACGTAAGGTTTTTTTTCTAAGTAACTAACTTCCCTCAATATGAAGATGAAGTGAATGCGCATATGATGAAAAGCCCGCCCAGCTTTTTTGAATTCAAACTCTTGTGATCTATGTTCCCATCTTACCTGGATCACAAATAGATTCCGTTACATTTGAGTGTCATTTCAACTGGATTCAGTTCAGTTTGTGAAAAAAAGGATATGATTCTTTTCGGAATCATTAAAAATCAGAAAAAAGAATTCCATTCTATCCAAAACACAATCTTGATTCTGATAGACTGGATATGCTCTGGGACGGAAGGATTCGAACCTCCGAATAGCGGGACCAAAACCCGTTGCCTTACCACTTGGCCACGCCCCATTTAGATTTCTATTCGACACTAATAAAGACTACTATTTTTATTGGTTTTTCGTCAATTCTAACCCAAATATCTATAGAATAAATTAGATTGTTGATAGGATTTTGACACGTGTCAATATAGAATTAAACTGAATTTATTGATCATTACATATAATTCAATTAAGATATTGTATGAAAGTATGATTTCTTCTATTCTCCTTTGAGAATTGGAGGATTTTTGATTGGGTAAGTTCAAAGAAAAAGAAGGCTTTTTTGGTCTATTTTACTTTCTTTATTTTTCCTTATATCAATAACTCAATCAAAATGCAATTATCTCAAAGAACAAAATGTCTGTTATGCTTAATATCTTTAGTTTGATCTGTATCTGTCTTAATTCTGCCCTTTATTCGAGTAGTTTTTTCTTCGCCAAATTGCCCGAGGCTTATGCTTTTTTGAATCCAATCGTGAATGTTATGCCAGTCATACCTTTGTTTTTTTTTCTCTTAGCCTTTGTTTGGCAAGCTGCTGTAAGTTTTCGATGAGATCGTTAATACTATCCTAGAAAATTAATGATTTATTCGAGAAAAATTCTAACAATTGATAAGATCAGATAATTCTTAGAGTATGAACCCTCGATTCAAACATTGAAATTCTTGGGGAGCTGCAATAAATTTTGATCACCCCATTCTGACCTTTTTTTTTCCAGTGAAAGGCCAAAATAGGGTTCCCCACAATATCGAATTGTGGGTATAAAAGAAAATTTTGGTAATGGAGGATCTATTCTCTTTATTTTTTTCAAAAAAATGATCTTGGAGATTGTGTAATGCTTACTCTCAAACTCTTTGTGTACACAGTAGTAATATTCTTTGTTTCTCTCTTCATCTTCGGATTCCTATCTAATGATCCAGGACGTAATCCTGGGCGTGAAGAATAAAAAAAGGGTGCTTTTTTCGTTTTCTTTACTTGATTTTTCACAAATTTCTTAGGATTTTTTTTATCTATTCCACACGTTTAACTAAGGGTTTGCTAAATTGGAAAGATAAGGTAAATATGAAGCCATCAACGGAAAGAGAGGGATTCGAACCCTCGGTACGAATAACTCGTACAACGGATTAGCAATCCGACGCTTTAGTCCACTCAGCCATCTCTCCCAATTCAAAAAAAGATAATTACTATGTTACATTACACATAAAGTAAAAAAATTGAAAAAAGTCTTTCTTTCTCTCGCTTTTTTCTCTCTCTTTATCTTTATTATATAGATATATACAACTTTTATCAGTAATTACATTTAGATAAAGTAAGGTCCAATAGAATATAAAAAAAATATATAGAAATATAACGAAAAATAAAGAAGACCTCCTTGCTTTGATTTTGTCCGAAAGGCGTTTTTATTCCCATGGCCTGGCCTGGTCAGTACCTAGCCGGGCCTTTTTTTTGTTTCAACGAATCATAGAGAAAATGATTTATCTGATTTATTTCAAAAAAAAAATGCTTGCTATTAAAGCAACAATAAAAAGAAGAAGGACTATTTCCATTCTTATTATATAAAATAAAATCAAAGTGTCATTTCGTATTATTCTTTCTTCCTTTTTTATTTGACTAAATAAAGAAAAAAAAAAAATGAAACTATGGATTCTTACACAATGCATTTTTATGTTAGGATTTCGGCAGTTTTGTCGAGCCGTATCTATAAAAATTCCGCCAGCAAAAGAAAGGATAAAACTTGTTATTTAGTTATTTAAATGAACCCTCTTTTCCTAATCTCATTAAGTTCCCCCCTGAAAAATCCCAACACTCTAATTTTCATGATTCTTTTATGATCCTATCTTGATTACGTCCAATTCCCTTGTTCGACAAAAGGTCCTTTTGTATACAATAATCGCATTGTAGCGGGTATAGTTTAGTGGTAAAAGTGTGATTCGTTCTATTAACCCCCTAAATAGTTAAGGGGTCTTTCGGTTTGAATTCATATTCCGACCAAAAACTTTATTTCTTAAAAGGATTTAATCCTTTACCTCTCAATAACAGATTCGAGGAAAAATATACATTCTCGTGATTTGTATCCAA